GTACTTTTACGTAAACTAATACGTCTATTACTACGTGAACCAATTCTTGGTATAGGTTTTGCCATATTTTATCATCTCATAAATATGAGTCAGAGATCTATGGATATATCCATTTCATGTCAAAACAAATCCTTTCATTTTGTTATTTGTCAATCGATTCTTTTCGCTCTTTTACTTTGAGTAGGAGGATTATCCTTGTCGTTGTTTATGTTTCGGGTTGGAACAAATTACTATAATTCGTCCCCTTCTGCGGATCAGCCGACATTTTTCACAAATTTTACGAACAGAGGCTCTTATTTTCATATCTGTCATTCCTTATTCTAATTCCGAATCTATTTATTGGAAGAAATTAAGTGTCTTTAAATTTGGAACCTCGAATTGGATTCCGGAATGCTGAAGTTTAAAAATCGTTTAATCAGTTGAATCCTTGTTGCGAAGTCTATAAATTATCCGTCCTCTAGTTGAATCATAACGGCTTACTTCAATTTTAACTCGATCCCCCGGGAGGATCCGTATAAAACTACGTCGTATCCTTCCTGAAACATAACCTAGAATCAGATCGTCATTATCTAAACGAACCCGGAACATACCATTAGGAAGTGATTCAGTAATCAAACCTTCATGAATCCATTTTTGTTCTTTCATTCCAGGTAAAACCCCCTTAAAGTATTAACTAATGGAGGAGTAGCGATATTCGACAAGCCATTCTTTTTCTTTTTTTCACAACTAAGAAGTTTTGGATCCAATTCGGATATTAATATTAGAAGGATTACCATATATAACATAAAATTTCTCCGCCAATTCCTTCTAATCGAGCCTCTCGGTCTGTCATTATACCTCGAGAAGTAGACAGAATTACAATTCCCATTCCGCCTAAAATTCGAGGAATTCGTTGATAATTAGAATAGATTCGGAGACCAGGCCGACTTACTCTTTTTAAATTTAAAAGATTTCTACAAGGCCCTTTACGATTTCTTCTATGTCGCAGAGTTAAAACAAAAAAATAGTTGTGTTTTTCCTGATGTTTTCTTGCGTTTTCGATAAAACCTTCTCGTAAAAGTATTTTAACAATATTTTCGGTCATGTTAGTATATGCTATTCGAACTGTTCCTTTTCTATTCATGTCAGCATTTCGTATAGAGGTTATTATATCAGCAATAGTGTCCCTACCCATGATGAATTCCAATTAGTTATGCTTTTATATAATCAACATGCTTTTATTAGTTTATTATTTATTTGAATTTAATTATTACTAAAAATTAAAGGGATATACGTGATACATAATCTACTAAAGGAAATTGAATTGATTTTCTTTTTATTCAAATATCCTATTCTAACTATACTATAGTATAGTAGTATAGTTGTTTTTTTATAATACTTCTGGGGCTAATGAAACTATTTTAGTAAAATTTAACTGTCTCAACTCTCGAGCGATGGCGCCAAAAACTCGAGTTCCTTTTGGATTTCCTTCGTTATCAATGATAACTGCAGCATTGTCATCATATCGTATTATCATACCATTATCCCGTTTGAGTTCTTTACGGGTACGTACAATTACAGCTCTGATCACTTCTGATCTTTCTAAGGGCATATTTGGAATTGCTTCTTTTATCACAGCAACAATAACGTCACCAATATGAGCATATCGACGATTGCTAGTTCCTATGATTCGAATACACATCAATTCTCTAGCCCCGCTGTTGTCTGCTACATTCAAATGGGTCTGAGGTTGAATCATATCATTTTTTATCTTTTAATGCAAAGGGCGAAAAAAAGAAATATTGTTTGTCCAAAACCAAAAACACCTGCGGTTGTTTTTTTATCCTAAAAATAAATTTCCTTTGATTTTATATTCCTATTCTGAAATAATGAATTGAGTTCGTATAGGCATTTTTGATGCCGCTATTGAGATAGCCTTTCTGGCTATATTTTCTGTTACTCCGCTTATTTCATAAAGTATTCGACCTGGTTTTACAACAGCTACCCAATATTCGGGGGATCCTTTGCCCGAACCCATACGTGTTTCTGCAGGTCTTACTGTAACTGGTTTGTCTGGAAATATACGTACCCATATTTTTCCACCACGACGTGCATTTCGTGTCATTGCTCGTCGTCCAGCTTCTATTTGTCTAGATGTGATCCAAGCAGGTTCAAGTGCCTGAAGAGCATATCTACCGAAACAAATATGATTACCTCGATAGGATGTTCCCTTCATTCTTCCTCTATGTTGTTTACGGAATCTGGTTCTTTTGGGGTTATAGTTGATGGTTTTTTCGACATTCCATCTCTACTACAGAACCGGACATGAGAGTTTCTTCTCATCCGGCTCCTCGCGAATGATTCAATTCAAAGAATCTTATATGAAAATATATATGGATCTCATAATAGACTTAATCAATCAATTTTGTGAGACTCATTTTATTTATTCAAATTTTATATATTTATATTATATAAATATGATCAATTTTGAACTCTATTTTTGTTTCATTTTACAATTTGA